CACCTTACCACCGAAGGATTTCGTCGTACACTTGAAAGATAGCCCAGAAAATAGAAAGAATGATTGTATAATTGGTTTATATGGATCCTGTCCGGTTGAGACCACAAGTAAAAATGAGATTGCCAAAAACGGACAAGGTAAGATTTCCATTTCTTCATACGAAGATGAGTCCCCTTTGAAGCCAGAAGGGATTTTCCTTGATATCTGACATAATGCATAAAAGGGTCCTTGAACAACCATAGGGTCTTATGAAAATCATTACGAAGCACTACTACAAGATGTTCTATTTTTCCATAAAAATGTGTTCGCTCAAGAACAGTTCCAAAGGATGTTGATCGTAAATGATCAGATTGTTTACGGAGAAAAACAAATACCGATTCACATTCATATACATGAAAATTATATATGAACAAGAAGAATCTTCGATTCTCTTTTGAACAAAGGGAAATGGATTTCTTTGGAGCATTGAGACTATTCGAATTCTGATAGCCGTGGAGAAAGAATCGCAATAAATGCAAAGAGGGAGCATCTTGTATCCAAGAGTGAAGTATTTGAACCAAGATTTCCAGATGGACGGGGTAAGGTATTAGTATATGTGACACATGATTTAAATGTGACAGTTTGTCCTCGAAAAAGGGAAAAATTGAATGGATAGATCGTAAATTAGGAGATTTTGCTATTTCTTTTTCTTCTAAAGAAAATATTAATCGCAGCGAGAATGGAATTTCCATAATAACCGCAAAACCCTCTGATACTGTTTGAGTATACAAATTTTTGTTGTGCCCAATGAATCGATTTTGGTTGGAATCATTAATCGAAATAATCAAACGATTCTGTCGATGCATTCGAGTAATTAAACGTTTCACAATTAGTGAACTGGATTTATTGTCATAACCTAAATTTTCCATAGTTTCGTAAAAAATCGAACCATTTAAAGAATAATAATGAGCAAGTGCGTAGATATACTCCTGAAATAGAAACGGATAAATGAAGCATTGTTGCCGAGATCTATCTATTTCGAAATATCTTTGTAATTCCTCCATTTGAAATTCTACTTGGTCCCCTTGGACCAAAGGCACGAGGGATTTCTTGGGTTATCAAATGATACATAGTGCGATACGGTCAGAACAAGGTATTATAGTAAAAAATAGTAGATACCCTGAAGAGGGGGAGTACAGCCCAAGCAATGGATCCTCTCTTTCCATCCAATTTGTTTGTGTTCATTATAGTTACAAGAGATGGTTAGAAATCCTTTATTTTTGCAACCCAATCGATCTTTTGACTTTGGAAGAAATTCTCTTTATCAGTATACCGTTTCTTCTACACACTCGTCTCCACTCCATACTCTATAATAGAGAAAGAATGGTTAATAGTTAGGATTCATGAAAAAAAAAGGAATCGATGATCTACTCATAGGAGACTTCTTTCCCGCATTAGGCACTAATCCATTTTTAACATCTAATTAGATCGGGTAATCATTCGAATTATGAACCGAAGCTCGTTGCTTTTGGTTTCCTTAGCATTGGAGCCATTGGGGCTCTATCCATTTATTCACGCGACCCAACTGTGAATTGATTTGGTACCGTTACAAAAATCAAAATAAGATTTTGTACCGCCCTGGTTAAGGATGAAATATTCCCAGAGCTCTCCATTGATACGACATGCTGTTTTTTCCATTCATTCCCCTTCAGGATCAGTCGTGGTCTTACAAACTCTACCAATGGTATGGACGAATCCGTTGCTTCATCCAAATGTGTAAAAGATCATAGCCGCACTTAAAAGCCGAATACTCTACCGTTGAGTTAGCAACCCGTGTAAATATGGTATGTAGATACGATCTAAATCAAAAAATAAAACAAAGAGATTGGATTGTTCTACCCAAGCAAAACATTGAACCAGCAACAAATCGAAAAGAAACATTTGTTGATCAATTAAAAACGTAAAAATGTTCAGATCAGATGAAAACACAACAGATTCACGGATAAATAGAGATAATTTACGGACATTCCTTTTTTATTTTATCATTTTTTTTCATGAAATGAAATTCAGAAGAGACTTCTTCTGTCACAGCGAATCTGTCGAAGCTATCATTTGAGTGAAGGAAAGAAACAAACTTATGGGACGTAGAATAATAGATTCTTTTATTTATCCACGATCCAATTATAAATCGACCGATACACCGCTGTCAATATGAATTGAATGTTGAAAACAAATTCCATAAACATGAACAAAATAAGGACTTGTGTTGGATTGGCACTACTATTCACTCGATCTTTTTTTCTATTCGTTTCATGTCAGATTTTTTTTGTCGTTATATGATATGGGATCGTGTGTTAGCAATAGTGAATAAATATGAATAGAGCAAAAAAAAAGGAACGGTGGAGAAAAAATTACACAAAGCTAGATATTCCCTTTTTGTATTTCAGAAATTTCATTTCGTTTTATTAATTTGAAGTTCCTTAAATACTTCCGCTTTTTTTGAAATATCATGAACAGTTCGTGTAGGTTGAGCACCTTTCTCAAGGAAATATAGAATAGAGGGAACATTTGAATAAGTTTGTTTTTTTATCGGATCGTAAAAACCCACTTTACAAAGATCTCTTCCTTCTCTTCGGGATCGAACATCAATTGCAACGATTCGATAGATAGCCCATCGGGATAGATATAGATGAACAATACCCCCCCTAGAAACGTATAGGAGGCTTTCCCCTCGTACGGCTCGAGAAAGAATGATTCGAATTTCTGTATAGAGTGAAAAATGGATCCATAAAAATCATCAATTAATTAGGATTTGAGTCATTTTTTTATTCTTCCTTACTGAAAAAGAAATCTCATTCATACTCATAACTCAAGTTGGGTAATTCTCAAAGAGATCGAAGGTGAATCCTCAGACATTTATTGAGTCGTCTCTAGCCTCTTTTGGTTGTCTCGTCGAGAATCTATTCTCGTTTTTCATTATGATCTAGTTATTGAGACAATGGAAAGTGGCGTTTCCTTGTTCCGGTATCCTTTATCTTTGCTTTGAATCATTGGGTTTAGACATTACTTCGGTGATTCTTAATTGTTTCAAAATGGCAGCAACATACCTTTTGTTCTTTCTATTGAACAATTACACAAATGATTGATTCCCTTATGATACAATACACTTTTGATCGAAAAAGGTTTACCAATTCCGACAAATTGTACTTTTTTGCTTTTGGATTTGAAACTTGTTCGAATTTTTGATTTTTACATCGAAGATATCCTTACGAAGTTGGAACAACTTATTGACCGGCACTAACCCTAGATCCTTCCCTCTGATAAATGAATCAAGAATTTCTGCTCGAGCTCCATCATGTACTATCCCCCCAAAAGTGGGTCCTAGTGGCATAGAACAAACTATGTCGAGTCAAGAGCATCCTCATTGATATATAAAATGGAAATGGTGGGTGCAAGAATCCACAGCAGATCTTGTCCTTCAAGTCGCACGTTGCTTTCTACCACATCGTTTCAAACGAAGTTTTACCATAACATTCCTCTACCTCTAACTTGGAACCGGTATGGAATTGATTCAATATGGAATCATGAATAGTCATTGGTTCCATCAGTGCATAGTCGAATAGTCCATACCTTTTTCTATATGGAGGAATAGACATTTATTTCTCTGGGAAAGTCTCAGCAAGAAGTCAATTTAACCCCATATTCTGTCATATGAATAACACACATTTCTAAAAAACACTAAGAATGCGCTGCTTAAGACTTATTTATATCTACACCTTCAACATATTGTTCGGTACAATCACTCATGAACAGTCCAATTCTTTCTTGAACAACTAAGCTAAAGAAAGAGTCTTGAATTAGATCATCAATACCGGAACAAAATAGAACGATTCATTAACTAAATAAGTTATTCTAATGACCCCAGAAAAGTCGCAAGTAACTCGATATAATAAATTAACCAATCTCACACTTCTTCGAATATTTAAGATTTATAAGGTAACGAATCAAAAAAATATCTTCTTACGGGATGCTATCTTGTATAGGTATACAGCCAAATGAGTCCAAATCAATTCGATTCGTTCTTTCTCTTTTTATTTTGTTCCACCCCAGACTTAGTAGCTTTAATTCCAGTGATGAAATGAGTACCAAGAACTCCTCCTGTTTCAAATTCAGGATCCAACTAAAATTAGTCATTTTGAATACCTCATTCACTTTAGGAATGATAGAGACCTATCTTAGGCATTTCGACTCACAATGCATCATGTGGGAATCCAAAAAGGATATGATTCTTCTCTGAATCATTAGAAATCAGAAAAAAAGATGGGATGGGACCGCGTTGTATCCAATATTACACAGAGGATTGTTAAAGAAAAGAGAACATTGTTATGATAGAACCGGGGCTGGGACGGAAGGATTCGAACCTCCGAATAACGGGACCAAAACCCGCTGCCTTACCGCTTGGCCACGCCCCATTTCGGTTTCCATTCGACACTAATAACACTAATATGTCTATTGGTTGTTCGTCAATTCCCGCCCCAATATATATATATATCTGGAATAGGTTGTTGCTAAAATTCTACACATGTAGATGTAGAATCAAAATGAATTTATTGCTCATTATATATAAATCAATTAAGATATTGTAGAAAAGTATGATTTTTTCTATTCTCATTTGAGAATTGAAAGATTTTTGATTGGGGGAGTTCAAAGCAAAAGAAGAATTTTTTTGTTTGGCCTATCTTCTTTCTTCATTTTTTCCCTTATATCAATAACTCAATAATAATGAAATTCTCTCCAAGAGCAAAATTTTTCTTATGCCTAAAACCTTTAGTTTGATCTGTATCTGTCTTAATTCTACCCTTCATTCGAGTAGCTTTTTCTTCGCCAAATTACCTGAGGCTTATGCTTTTTTCAATCCAATCGTAGATATTATGCCAGTCATACCTGTGCTTTTTTTTCTCTTAGCCCTTGTTTGGCAAGCTGCTGTAAGTTTTCGATGAGATCTTGAATACTGTCCTAGAAAAATTCATGATTGATTCGAGGAAAAAAAAAGAAATCTATTCTAACAATTGATCTTGATAAGATCAAGATAAGTCCTACATTATGAACTCTCGATTCAAACATGGAAATTGGATAGCTGAGATGGATCTGGATCGCCCCTTTTTCTCATTCTGACCCTCCTAAGGTCAAATACCTTATGTAAGGTCCCCCACAATACGTAATTGTGAGTATGAAAAAAAAAAATTTCGGTAACGAAGGAAATCTTATCTTATTACAAATGAATACCTTTTTTTTTTTTCTAGAATAGAAATAAATTTCTTGGTGTCAAAACGGGATATGCGGTACAAAAATAGAGAATCTATTCCCCTATTTCCTTTCCACCAAAAAAGATCTTGGAGATTGTGTAATGCTTACTCTCAAACTATTTGTTTACACAGTAGTGATATTCTTTGTTTCTCTCTTCATCTTCGGATTCCTATCTAATGATCCAGGACGTAATCCTGGACGTGAGGAATAAAAAAATCGGAGGTTTTTAGTTCCTGGATTTCTTAATCTTCTTAAGATTTTCTCTACTCCATACATTTAACCAAGATAAGAAGGGATCAAGATTTTTTAGAATTTGAAAGATGAGAAATCTCAAGTGATCGGAAGGGACGGAGAGAGAGGGATTCGAACCCTCGGTACGAAAAATCCGTACAACGGATTAGCAATCCGCCGCTTTAGTCCACTCAGCCATCTCTCCCAATAACAAATTGATTGTTCATTTGTAACGCGCGAAGTAAAGATTGAGAAAATCAAGGTTCTTTTATTCCCCGGCCTGGCCAGTCTCTAGCCAGGCCATTCCTCGTTTTGTTCCAATGAATCATAGATCAAATGATTTTTCTGGAAAGAAAATACTTGTTATTATGGCAGTGACAAAGTCAATTTCCATTCCTATTACACTCCTGTCATTTCTTATGATTCTTTATTTTTTGCTTTTTTTATTTTATTGATATTGACTTACTGGAATGAAAAAACACACATTTCTTTTCTCAAGGGAAAAGCTTTGTTTGAACACTTGAGTCCGCAAAAAAGACGAATACTATGATTTTTTATTTTTCACTAGATACAATTAACCCAAATTCATAAAATTTGGCAGTTAAATGAATAGAGAAAAGAGTAACCTCGAAAAAGATAAGATGCAAACTCTCACTTTTTTGCGGGGAGGGGGGAGAAATTGTTTCTTTACTTGAAAAAGAATTAATGGAAAAAAATGGAACTACCGATTCTTGTTCTTGCACAACTCATTCTTATGTTTATGTTCCGACTTCAATGGCTATTTCGAGCCGGGACTGTCAGTAATGATTCCCCATGTAAAAGATGTAACTTGTTATTTAAACGAATCTTCGTCTATTTCATTAAGTCCCCCATCGGGGGCACGTCAACACTTACTGCAATTTTCATGATTCTAATCCCATCTTGATTACGTCCCATTCGCTTATTCGACAAATTGTAAATTCATAGATTATAATCATATTGTAGCGGGTATAGTTTAGTGGTAAAAGTGTGATTCGTTCTATCGACAACGGAAATAGTTAAAGGGTCTTTCAGTTTGATTCATATTCCGACCGACAAACTTTATTTCTTATAAGGGGTTTAATCCTTTAACCCTCAATGCCACATTTGAGGAAGAATATAATTCTAGTGATTTGTATCCAAAATTCAATTAGAAATTGAACAACAAAATTCATTGGATTATGGAATCGCGAAGCAGAATTTTTCTTTGTATTGTAAGTCGGATCAACCCTTCCCATTCCTTGAGTATAAGGAAAGGATCCATGGATGAAGATAGAAAGGTGTATTTCTAATCGTAACTAGATCTTCCCCCTTTTTTGTAAAGGGAAAGATTGAAGCCAAATAGCTAGGAAACGACGGCTTTGGTTTACCAAAGCCATCGCATCGCCATATTGTTTCAGCTCGGTAGAAACGATAAAATTCTTTTCCTCAGGATTCTCTCGAGTAGAAATAAGGAACGAAGTAACTAGAATAGAAGGATTTGTTAGAATCCCCCTCTTCTAGAGGGATCATCTAGAAAGCGAGTCGTTTTGGATGCGATTCAGACAGAAAGGCTGACATAGATGTTATGGATCGAATTTTTTTCTTTGAATTCGAATTGACTATGATTCCTTTTTTCCATACATCGTAAATGTTTTCTTTATTTTTTGTAATTTCGTTTACGGATTAGATCTGGGAATCTATCTATCTTCCATAAAGAAGCCGAATGAAACCAAAGTTTCATGTTCGGTTTTGAATTAGAGACGCTAAAAATGATGAATCGGCGTCGACTATAACCCCTAGCCTTCCAAGCTAACGATGCGGGTTCGATTCCCGCTACCCGCTTCATATGCATTATGATGATTAATGCATCATTGATTTGGATGATCCATCTTTATTCCCTAGAATCCCTATTCCTTGAAATTTCTACGCTAGAATCAATCAGATTCTTTTCTCCGAACAGGAGATGAAATATTAAAGTAAGAA